TCACTATCTAATAGTAAGAAATGTCAACAAGGAAATCTTTTGTATAGACATTCGAACCACTGTTGGTCATATTTCTTTTTATCGAGAGATAGAAGAAGCCGTACAAGGGTTTTGCCGGGCTTGCTCATATAGTACCTAAGCTAAAAAATTCTATGATACCCGCGATAATTCGATTCGGGTCTCCCCGTCTCAACTAGTATTCTAATTCGTGAATTTCTCCGCTAATCAAGATCGAGGAAAGGCAGTCTTCGAATCACTGACTCAAATCCATTGTCGAATCCTACTCAACTGAATAGCGAGGTACTTATGGCAGAACGGGCCGATCTAGTCTTTCACAATAAAGCGATAGATGGAACTGCCATGAAACGACTTATTCGCAGATTAATAGATCACTTTGGAATGGCATATACATCACATGTCCTGGATCAAGTAAAGACTCTGGGTTTCCAGCAAGCCACTACTACATCCATTTCATTAGGAATTGATGATCTTTTAACAATACCTTCCAAGGGGTGGCTAGTACAAGATGCGGAACAACAAAGTTTAATTTTGGAAAAACACCATCATTATGGGAATGTACACGCGGTAGAAAAATTACGTCAATCCATTGAGATCTGGTATGCTACAAGTGAATATTTACGACAACAAATGAATCCTAATTTTAGGATGACTGATCCTTCTAACCCAGTCCATATAATGTCTTTTTCGGGAGCTAGAGGAAATGCATCTCAGGTCCATCAATTAGTAGGTATGAGAGGATTAATGTCGGATCCTCAAGGACAAATGATTGATTTACCCATTCAAAGCAATTTACGCGAAGGACTCTCTTTAACGGAATATATTATTTCCTGCTACGGAGCTCGCAAAGGAGTTGTGGATACTGCTGTACGAACATCAGATGCTGGATACCTCACGCGCAGACTTGTTGAAGTAGTTCAACACATTGTTGTACGTAGAACAGATTGTGGCACCATCCGAGGTATTTCTGTGAGTCTTCAAAATGGGATGATAACAGAAAGAATTTTTATCCAAACATTAATTGGTCGTGTATTAGCGGACAATATATATATGGGTTCACGATGCGTTGCCATTCGAAATCAAGATATTGGGATTGGACTTGTTAATCGATTCATAACCTTTAGAGCAAAATCAATATCTATTAGAACTCCCTTTACTTGCAGGAGTACATCTTGGATCTGTCGATTATGTTATGGCCGTAGTCCCACTCATGGCGACCTGGTCGAATTGGGAGAAGCGGTAGGTATTGTTGCGGGTCAATCTATTGGGGAACCCGGGACTCAACTAACATTAAGAACTTTTCATACCGGTGGAGTATTTACAGGCGGTACGGCGGAACATGTACGAGCTCCTGATAATGGAAAAATCAAATTCAATGAACATTTGGTTCATCCCACACGTACACGTCACGGCTATCCAGCTTTTCTATGTTATATAGACCTATATGTAACTATTGAGGGTCAAGATATTCTACATAATGTGAATATTCCCCCAAAAAGTTTGATTTTAGTTAAAAATGATCAATATGTAGAATCAGAACAAGTCATTGCCGAGATTCGCGCCGAAGCATCCATCTTGAATTTTAAAGAGAGGGTCCGAAAACATATTTATTCTGACTCAGAGGGAGAAATGCACTGGAGTACCGCTGTGTACCATGCACCCGAATATACATATGGTAATGTTCATCTCTTACCAAAAACAAGCCATTTGTGGATATTATCAGGAGTTCCGCACAGATCCAGTATAGTCCCTTTTTCGCTCCACAAGGATCAAGATCAAATAAATATTCATTCTCTTTCTGTCGAACGAAAATATATTTCTAACCTTTCAGTGACTGATGATCAAGCGAGACATAAATTGTTTAGGTCGGATCCTTCTGGTAAAAAGGAGGGGGGGGTTCTTGATTATTCAGTACCTGATCGAATCATATGTAAGGGTCATTGTAATTTTATATACCCCGCTATTCTTGACGAGAATTCTGATTTATTGGCAAAGAGACGAAGAAATAGATTCATCATTCCATTACAATCGAATCAAGAACAAGAAAAAGAACTAATACCCCGTTCAGGTATCTCGATTGAAATACCCATAAATGGTCTTTTCCGTATAAATAGTATTCTTGCTTATTTCGACGATCCTCGATATAGAAGAAAGAGTTCGGGAATTACTAAATATGGGACTATAGAGGCGGATTCTATCGTCAAAAAAGAGGATTTGATTGAGTATCGAAGAACAAAAGAATTTCGGCCAAAATACAAAATGAAAATAGATCGATTTTTTTTCATTCCCGAGGAAGTGCATATCTTACCCGGAGCTTCTTCCATAATGGTACGGAACAATAGTATCATTGGAGTAGATACGCGAATTACTTTCAATATAAGAAGCCGAGTAAGCGGATTGGTCCGAGTGGAGAAAAAAAAAAAAAAGATTGAACTCAAAATATTTTCGGGGGATATCTATTTTCCTGGAGAGACAGAAAAGA